CCACAGGATTCATAACTATGCCTCTTACTACGGGGCGCTTCCCTAACCAACACTTAGATCCGGCTCTACCTACATTTTTTTTATTTATCCCCACATTGCCTACTTGACCGATAGTAGCTAAGCAGTTTATAGATATCAAACGTACCTCTCCAGATGGTAATCTTAATGTAGCAAATTTACTTTCTTTTGTGATAAGTTTTGTTCCAGTACCCGCTGCTCTAACTAATTGTCCACCTTTTCCTGGTGTGATTTCTAAATTATGTATGACTGTGCCCAAAGGCATATTGGTTGAAGTAAATTATTCTGTTTATTAATAAAATCTTCCCAAACTGTACAAGCTTTTTCCAAAGCATACAGCTTTATAGATGTATTCTCATAATAAATACCTCGATATGGATCCTCGTATTTTCTTATAATTCTTATAAGTTTATACATAACTTGGTTTTTCAATTCCAGCATCTGGCTTATGTTTTTCATGTAACATTCAGACTAAATGACTCTATAAAAATTACGTCTATATACCTATATAATTTTGTATAACATAGGAAACTCTTTTAATTTTCTTTTTAAGGGGAGGGGGTTATTATAATTTACTGCTTAGTTTTTAATTTACCTTTGACCTTTAAATTAAATATGAATAATAAAATATTTTATTTTATTTATGCTTTAAACAATTGTGTTTTTTCCATATTATTCTTTATTTTTAGAATTAATAACTTTCGATTAGTAACTACTAATAACAATTACTTGCTTTTGTTACTTAACAGTTTTCTGTTAAGGTTTATTCTATAAAGAAAGGTACTAAATAGGATTTGTGATTATTTTTTTTTTAGGTTTATTATAACCTAATTGGTTATTTCCAATTACGTAAATTAAGTAGTTCAAATCACACTCAAAGGCAAGGTATTGCCCATTGATATAGGAACGTCAGTACCAGAAATAATGGTATCCCCAATAATGGTTCCTCTAGGGTGTAAAATATATTTTTTTTTACCATCCTTATAATTTATAAGACAAATAGATGCATTTCGATTAGGATCATACTCTATGGTTGTTACTCGACCAGATATTTCTTTTTTGTTCCGTCTGAAATCAATTTTACGATATAGACGCTTATGACCTCCCCCTCTATGCCCTGAAGTAATGATACCCCTAAAATTACGACCCTTATGAAAATGATGTTGTTTATAGATTAAATTATTTCGTGGATTTGATTTAACTTGAATGTCTATAGATTTACTACGTGTACTTGAGGAAAAAGTTTTGTATAAATGTATTATCATATTATTTAATTTTTTAACCTTTAAGTAAGCCCTTGATAGACTTAGTATATCCATGATTTTTATTTTATCTTTACTTCTTTCTAAGATATATTAATTTATATTTATAAATTAATGATAAATTGCAAAAGCTTTATTTGTCTCTGCTATTCGATGAGTTTCTTCTTTTTTACGTATGGATTTACCATATCCTTTGGCAGCATCTACCAATTCAAAACTTAATTGTAAAGCCATATTTCGATCCGGGCGTTGTTTGGATGCCTTTAATAACCAACGAATAGCAAGTGCCTTTCCCTGTAGGGATCCTACTTCCGTAGGAATTCTATGGGTTTTTCTACCCATATATCTTGTTTTTGTTATTATATTGGGAGTGACCTTTTTTATCGCTCGATGTAAAACATATAATGCATTTTTTTTTGTATTTTGTTTAATTTTTTTTAAAGCCAGATAGACGATTTTATAAGCTAGTGATTTTTTTCCATGTTTTAAAATACGATTAGCTAACATGTTAACTGATTCATTATGAAAAATAGGATCATGAGTTTTTTTTTTTTTATTACTTCGATATGAGCATGACATGAGCATGAGAGGTTAGTATTTATTTTTTAAGGTTAAAATTTTTAATTTATTTCGGCTTTTTAACTCCATATTGTGGGTTGAATATTAAAATAAAATTAAAAAAGCCCCCAAACCGTATATACGATTTTTATCGAATACAGCTTTCCACAGAATTTTATCTGTTTACTCACTTAAAATTGAGTATCCACACCCCTTATATTTTTTTTTATTACTATTCAATCGAGAATATTGTAATTTACGTATCCATATAATTAATAATTAAGTCCTTGGGTTTTCAAAGATTATAGTATAATAAAAAAATAAATGCTTTAAATCATTGCTTTTTTTTTATCCGAAACTTGTTCTAAAAAAAAAAGTAGATAAATTCCTAATTATTTGTTAACGCGTGGGTCGGATAAAGGGAGTCTTCTTAAAAATTTTTAATATCGAACCATAGATATATTCTATAATAATAAATTTTATAATAAACTATAACTTTATTTTATATTTTATTTTGAAAGAAGTTATTTTGTTCCTAGTAGCCTGCTCTAGTTCCTTTGTGAAACTTCATTATTAGGTTAGCTATATGCTTCACATATTTTTAGCATAATTCATGTGGTATTATAAAATAATACAAGTTTTGGATAAGAATCTACAACGCACTAGAACGCCCTTGTTGACGATCTTTTACTCCAACAGCATCGAGGGTTCCACGAATAATGTGATATTTGACACCTGGTAAATCTTTAACCCTCCCCCCTCTTACTAATACTACAGAATGCTCTTGTAAATTATGACCGATACCTGGTATATAAGCAGTGATTTCTAATCCAGAGGTTAATCGTACTCTGGTAACTTTACGTAAAGCAGAGTTTGGTTTTTTAGGAGTTATAGTGTAGAAGTTGACAGAATAGATAAGGTATCTTACTGACACTCTACAAAACCATACATGAAATTTTTATTTCATATGGCTTCTCATCCTGTTTTTATAATATATAATTTATAATTAACTTTATTTTAGAAAGAGTACAAACTCTAGAATGGTATTGATAGTTAATTTTTCTACATTAATATTATATTTCAATGATACTTATACTGAAATTTAAATCTAAAAAAGATGGGTTAGTGTTAGCTTATTCATACGATTATGCACTCTTAAGATAGGTATATTTTATATATATATATATTAACTTTTACACGCTTTAATGAGTGGTTATAAAATGCTTTCAATATACCTTTGGGCGCTCTATGGAGCGTTAGGTATTAAGATTTGGGTATATGTAGGTGAAGACAAATAAAAACAATCCATTGAATAGGGAAGCTATAAGTAATATAACTATAAATTTTATGAAGAGTTTGATCCTGGCTCAGGATGAACGCTGGCGACATGCTTAACACATGCAAGTCAAATGGTTAGTGGTGCTTCCAGTGGCGGACGGGTGAGTAATGCGTAAGAATCCGCCCTTGGGAGGGGAACAACACCCGTAAAAGGTTGCGAATACTCCATAAGCTGAGGAGCAAAAGGTTTAATCCACCCAAGGAGGAGCTTATGTCTGATTAGCTAGTTGGTGGGATAATAGCTTACCAAGGCTACGATCTGTAGCTGGTTCGAGAGGACGATTAGCCACACTAGGACTGAGATACGGCCTAGACTCCTATGGGAGGCAGCAGTGAGGAATTTTCCGCAATGGGCGAAAGCCTGACGGAGCAATGCCGCGTGGAGGTAGAGGCCCACGGGTCATGAACTTCTTTTATCAGAAAAAGAAGCACTGACGATATCTGAGGAATAAGCATCGGCTAACTCTGTGCCAGCAGCCGCGGTAAGACAGAGGATGCAAGCGTTATCCGGAATGATTGGGCGTAAAGCGTCTGTAGGTGGCTTTTCAAGTCCACCACCAAATCCCAGGGCTCAACCCTGGACGGGAGACGGAAACTGATAAGCTGGAGTATGGTGGGGGTCGAGGGAATTTCCGGTGGAGCGGTGAAATGCGTAGAGATCGGAAGGAACACCAACAGCGAAAGCGCTCTGCTGGGCCAACACTGACACTGAGAGACGAAAGCTAGGGTAGCCAATGGGATTAGATACCCCAGTAGCCCTAGCCGTAAACGATGGATACTAGGCGCTGTGCGCATCAACCCGTGCCGTGCTGTAGCTAACGCGCTAAGTATCCCGCCTGGGGAGTACGTTCGCAAGAATGAAACTCAAAGGAATTGACGGGGGCCTTCACAAGCGGTGGAGCATGTGGTTTAATTCGATGCAAAGCGAAGAACCTTACCAGGGCTTGACATGCCGCGAATCCTCCTGAAAAAGAGGGGTGCCCTTTGTGGGGAACGTGGATACAGGTGGTGCATGGCTGTCGTCAGCTCGTGCCGTAAGGTGTTGGGTTAAGTCCCACAACGAGCGCAACCCTCATGTTTAGTTGCCAGCTTTCGGAACCCTGAACAGACTGCCGGTGATAAGCTGGAGGAAGGTGAGGATGACGCCAAGTCATCATGCCCCTTATGCCCTGGGCTACACACGTGCTACAATGGATGGGACAGAGGTTCGTGATCCCGCGAGGTTTAGATAACTCCAAAAACCCGTCCTCAGTTCGGACTGTAGGCTGCAACTCGCCTGCATGAAGTTGGAATCGCTAGTAATCGCCGGTCAGCCATACGGCGGTGAATTCGTTACTGGGCCTTGTACACACCGCCCGTCACACTATGGGGACTGACCATGCCTGAAGCCATTACCTTAACCATAGGGAGGGGTATGTTGAAGGTGGGGCTAGTGACTGAAGTGAAGTCGTAACAAGGTAGCAGTACCGGAAGGTGCGGCTGGATCACCTCCTTATTAGGGAGAGCCGATTAGGATGTTTTGGGCGTAAAACAATGTTAAACAACCAAAATAAGCGAGCTGCATCTGGGCGCTAAGCTTAGATATAAAAGTTTTCTTTTCTTAGGTTGGAGTCATATGACTTAAACATTCATGGATGTTGCCATTTTCATTTAATTTTGCAGTACTTTAGGATGGTATAGTCATAACGTAATGCTGATGAGGCTCAAATTAGGAAAGGCTTATGGTGGATACCTAGGCACCCAGAGACGAGGAAGGGCGTAACAAGTGACGAAACGCTTCGGGAAGTGGAAAATAAGCATAGATCCGGAGATTCTCGAATGGGT